GTACAAATGACTTCTAAATACAATTTCTTTCAAATTCATTAAAATTTCATGTACTGATTCTTCAATACCTACTATCGTAGAATATTCATGCGGTACCTTCTCAGATTTTGCACGTGTGATACAGGTTCCTTCTATTTCTCCAAGTAAAGCCCTTCGCATCGCGATACCTATTGTATCTGCTTGACCTTTCATAAGCGGGGACAGAACGAAACGGCCATAATAAAGACGTTTACTGTCTGCTCTGGATTCAACACACTTCCACTGTAGTGTCCGAGTGGATACTGCTATTTCCTCTCGAACCATACTAATATTCTTATTTGATCAGATCATTGAATCATTTATTTCTCTTGGAATCTTTTCCTCTATACGCGCCTTTTTTTAGGCGGTCTACATCCATTATGTGGCATAGGAGTTACGTCACGTACGAAACTTAATAGTATACCACTTCTACGAATGGCTCGTAATGCTGCATCTCTTCCGAGACCGGGGCCCTTTATCATAACTTCTGCTCGTTGCATACCCTGATCCACTACTGTACGAATAGCATTTCCTGCTGCGGTTTGAGCAGCAAATGGTGTCCCTCTTCTTGCGCCTCTGAATCCACAAGTACCCGCGGAGGACCAAGAAACAACCCGACCCCGTACATCTGTAACAGTCACAATGGTATTGTTGAAACTCGCTTGAACATGAATAACTCCTTTTGATATTCTACGTCCATTCTTACGTAAACCAATACGTCCATTCCTACGTAAACCAATTCTTGGTATAGGTTTTGTCATATTTTATCATCTTATAAATATGAGTTAGAGATATACGGATATATCCATTTCATGTCAAAACAGATCCCTTATTTTGTTTGTACATGGGTCCCTTAGATAGTCCCCTTTTAGAAAGATTACCCCTGTCTCTGTTTATGTCTAGGATTGGGACAAATTACTATAATTCGTCCCCGCCTACGGATCAGTCGACATTTTTCACAAATCTTACGAACAGAGGCCCTTATTTTCATGTTTGTCATTCCTTACCTTAATTCCGAATCTACTCATTGGAAGAAAATAAGTCTCTTGCATTTTTTTTTTTTGAATCTCGAAATTGATCCCCATGAAAGGAATGTTTAAAAAAAGCCACCTAATCGTTCGAATCTTTGTTGCGAAGTCTATAAATTATACGCCCCCTGGTTGAATCATAACGACTTACTTCGATTTTCACTCTATCTCCTGGTAGTATCCGTATAAAACTACGTCGGATCCTCCCCGAAACATAACCTAGAATCAGGTCTTCATTATCTACATTATCTAAGCGAACCCGGAACATACCGTTGGGAAGTGATTCAGTAATTAAACCTTCATGAATCCATTTTTGTTCTTTCATTCCAGGTAACCTCCTTGAAGTATCAACTAATGGAGGAGGGGTGGTATTAGACAACCAACCTTTCCTCTCTTTTTCATTTCATAAATAGGAAGTTACGGATAAAATTCGAATACGAGAAGGATTACCATATATAACACAAAATTTCTCCTCCAATTCCTTCTAGTCGAGCTTCTCGATCTGTCATTATACCTCGAGAAGTAGAAAGAATTACAACCCCCATTCCACCTAAGATCCTAGGAATTCCTTGATAGTTTGAATAAATTCGTAGACCGGGTCTGCTGATACGCTTTAAAATATTTCTATATGTTCCTTTCCTATTTCTTCTATGCCGCAGGGTTGAAACCAAGAAATATTTGTTGCTTTCCCGATGTTTCCTAACGTTTTCAATAAAACCTTCTCGTAGAAGTATTTTAACAATATTTTCCGTGATATTAGTAGATGCTATTCGAACCATTCCTTTTGTACCCATGTCAGCATTTCTTATAGAAGTTATTATATCGGCAATAGTATCCCTACCCATGACGAACCCTAATTATTAGTGCTTCCTGGCTTTGATATAATCAACATGTTCTGTTTTTTTTTTTTCTTTATTTTGATTATTTTATTATTTATTTATGAAATATTTATTCAATAAAAAATAAAATTTTTAAAATATAAAAATATTAAAGGTATATGCGTGAGACACAATCTACTAATTGATCTATTTCAGATACCATACTATGGTCTCATCTACTAGCATTGCATTTATAATACCTCGGGAGCTAATGAGACTATCTTAGTGAAATTTAACTGTCTTAATTCCCGAGCGATCGCACCAAAAACTCGCGTTCCTTTTGGATTTCCTTCTTGATCAATGACAACTGCTGCATTGTCATCATATCGTATTATCATACCGTTGTCACGTTTGAGTTCTTTACATGTACGTACAATTACAGCTCTGATCACTTCTGATCTTTCCAGAGGCATGTTGGGCACTGCTTCTTTGATTACAGCAACAATAACGTCACCGATATGAGCATATCGGTGATTACTAGCTCCTATGATTCGAATACACATCAGTTCTCGAGCCCCGCTGTTGTCCGCTACATTTAAATGGGTCTGAGGTTGAATCATATTATGATTTTTTTTT